CGGTCCAAAACCTTTCCAATTGATCTTTACGGTGCTTCCTCTATCAATTAAATCTTTTTTTATCCATAGAAAGAAAGTTTTTAGGCATATCCAGTCTTCACTTCATATTTGATCTATGAAGTTTATTTATTTGCTACAGCTGATAAAAAATCGTTTTGTACGATGCTTATGTAGAAAGCCCTTTTTTGTGTTTCTAGTATTTAATTGACTAGCTGTTCGTTCTTATTTTTTTTTCTATAGTGGAGATAGTCGCACGTAATGACAGATCACAGCCATATTATTAAAAGCTTGTGGTAAAAAGGGGTTTCGTTCTAACGCCCGAAAATAATATTCTAAAGCTTTGGTATGTTCCCCATTACTTGTGTGGATAAGGCCTATATTATAGAGTATATAACTTCGATCATAGGGGTCAATTTCTAGGCGCATAGCTTCATAATAATTCTGTAATGCTTCCGCATAATTTCCTTCAGATTGAGCCGACATCCGTTACGGTCGTCATTCGCTTTAACGAATGCTCCGTTTCAGAACCGTATGTGAGATTTTCATCTCATACGGCTCCTCCTTTAGGTGCATAATGAAAATAATATATGGAAAAATTTGATGTCATTATGAACTAAGCGGGGCTAATGTTTTTACAAGAAATACCTAGCCAACCTTCTTGCAAAAGATCTTTTCTTACTACCAAGTGGGTTCATGCTAGATAAAAATAAAAAAGTAAACTCTAAAAATTTCTTTGTTCTCAACGCCCCTAAATTTCCAGGAATTAGCCACTTCAACAGTCTTCAATGGTTATACGGGTATCCAAAGTACGAACGAGATGGATGTTTATTGTTCCAACCATTTTAATTAGTCCCAATCCCAAAGAAGAAGAAGAAAGAAAAGGAATCATTTTGAAGAAAGTTTTCGTGTTGTTGATTTCTCGGCGTAGTGCTTCTTACCCTATGCCTCCTATTCGTATATTGTATTAGTGTAGTAGGATTGATCTGTAATACGGGAACCATAGGTAAAAACCTTTTGCTCAATACTAGAATTCACAGTTGAAGCATCTAAGGCTGCATTAATCGTGGATACATGACAGAAGGGATTGCTTTTTTTATATTATAAACTTCACCTTCAAAAGCGTAGATTTTTTTCAATACTCGTTTTTCTTTCTATTCCAAATCGGCAAGAAAAAAAAAATAATGATAATCAAATCGCACCATCTCTGTAATAAGTAAATGCCTCCTTTTCTCCGGAAGTTGTCGGAATGACTCGTAATAAGATATCGGCTACAATTGTAAAGGTTTTATCAATAAAATTTCCATTTATACGCGATCTTGGCATAGGTAGTAATCCATTCTATAACTCTTTTTATTTCCTTTACCTTTTCTTTTGTGAGAAAATTTTCTCACAAACAAAGGAATTGTATAGTACGAACTAACATAAAAGCGGACTCATTAAAATAAAAAACCTTCTATCTACTTACAATTTTTCCGGTCAAAAAAGGTATCTATTAACCATAATCTAAAAAACGATGAATAACTCGCTATTCACCCAGGTACTCAGTCATAATCCTGGTGTCGGAGAGATGGCCGAGTGGTTGAAGGCGTAACATTGGAACTGTTATGTAGGCTTTTGTTTACCGAGGGTTCGAATCCCTCTCTTTCCGTACTTTCAACTAATTCACCAATCTTACGTGATTGACCACAATGTAAAAAAAAAAAAAAGAATATATATAAAATTTACCTAATATTTTATTTGATTTTTAAATAGATTCTCTATTCCTAATTTCTTTGATATGGAATATGCTGGGAAGAGCAAACAAGGGATCCAAATATCCCTACCAATCTATGATACATGAATAGGAAAAAGATTCCCCGACAAAATCCCTTACCTTGTGCCTTTTTATTTTTAATCAAAAAGGAGGGCGAAGGGGAGTTGTCCGAATTATTTTTTTTTAGTTTATTAAGTCTGTCGAGAGTAATATTCTACGACAAGCAATTCATTTATTTTCAAACCGACGCATTTCCTATCTATTATTTGATTGACTAACCCTTCATATTGGAATGTGTGAAGAGTCAGATGGTTTGGCAATTCCTCGGGGGCAGATGAATCAAGAAGATTTTGAACCAAAGTTCTAGAGTTTTGTTCATCCTTCACTGTAATAATATCTCGGGGTTTGCAGCGATAACTTGGTATATCAACTATATGACCATTAACTAAAATATGTCCATGGTTAACTAATTGGCGTGCTTGAGGAATAGTCAAAGCCATACCCAATCGAAAAAGGATGTTATCCAAACGCATTTCAAGTAATTGTAGTAAAACTTGACCTGTTGACCCCTTGGCTTTTCCGGCGATACGAACATATTTAAGTAATTGGCGTTCTGTAAGACCATAATGAAAACGCAATTTTTGTTTTTCTTCTAAACGAATACGATATTGAGATTTTTTTCCGGAGCGCGATTGGTTTCTAAGATCGCTTCCAGCCCTAGGCCTTTTACTAGTTAGTCCCGGTAAAGCCCCCAGACGGCGTATTTTTTTAAAACGAGGCCCTCGGTAACGTGACATAAAGACTCCTTTTTTTATTTAAATTGTACAAAACTAAACAAAATTAAAACTGAACTAAATGATAATGATAAATGACGTGAAATCCACTCCAATAAACTATTGGAATACAAAGAGTAATAAGATATATTCTCTCAATATACAGATTTTTTTTTTGTATACAATATATATAAATAAAATAAATCATAAAAATTTTCCTTTATTTTCTTAATTTATTTTGCAAAGATCTAATCCTTTTACCCAATATATATTCCTATTATGGAAGTTTATATGACATAATATAAATGGATTGGTAACTCTGGGAAAAGGTGAAATAAGTTTTTTCAATCTTCTTTTATTTTGAAAGTAGATTAAAAATAATGTAAAAAAACGAAAAAATATGGAAAAGCCGGCTATCGGAATCGAACCGATGACCATCGCATTACAAATGCGATGCTCTAACCTCTGAGCTAAGCGGGCTCAAATAAAAAAGCGCGTGCATACAAATTCACTAAACTACTATATCGTATCAATTAACTATTCTATTCATATTTTTCCTTATCTATTTAGAATTAATTAATCATATTCTATATATTCTAGAACAAAATATAGCTCAAATAAATAGTGACTATCATTAAATAAATAAATAAAACATAACCTTAATTAATAGAATATAGCAATATATCGACTTTATAATTTTGATTTCATTAGTTTATAAACAAGAAAATCTTAATTAGATCAGAAATATTTTTTTTAGTTAAATGATATCTGATTTGAAATTATTGTTTTTTTGTTCTAACCTCATGCTATTATTTTAGACTTTTTTTTCTAATAATATAGAATTATTCGAAATGAATATTCGAATAGATTTTTTTATAATTATTATAATTTAAAATCTACGAAGTAGACTTATAATCTTTTTCCGCCGCACATTGTAGAATTCTAAGTTTCAATAATAATCATAAATTTCTTTTCATGGAAGTAAAAAAAAAGAATCGACCGTTCGACTATTTCTTAAAATTTAAGACAAAGATGAGAAAAGGAATAACATATATATGTTATGTAATATATAACCATATTGAATTGCAAATACAAAAATGATAGAATCTTAGTTGATTAGACTAAATCAATGTGGATTGGGCTAAAAAAAAAAAAGAAAGAAGATACCAAAGAAATAAAAAAAAAGTATCTATATGTAATGAATTCCGAAGTTTCGGCATAAGAAAAAGCGGAAAGACATAATAATGAGATCCTAATCTCAAAGCAAAAAGGGGATATGGCGGAATCGGTAGACGCTACGGACTTAATTGGATTGAGCCTTGGTATGGAAACCTACTAAGTGATAACTTTCAAATTCAGAGAAACCCTGGAATTAACAATGGGCAATCCTGAGCCAAATCCTGGTTTACGCGAACAAACCTGAGTTTAGAAAGCGAGAAAAAAGGGATAGGTGCAGAGACTCAATGGAAGCTGTTCTAACAAATGGAGTTCACTAACTTGTGTTGATAAAGGAATCCTTCGATCCAAACTTCAAATAAAAAAGGATGAAGGATAAAAACCTATTTTGTCTAAATATAGGTAACACAAAACGATCTCAAAAATGACGACCTGAATCTCAATTTCTATTTTTTTTATAAAAAAAAATAGAAATGTTGTGAATCAATTCGAAGTTTAAGAAAAAATCGAATATTCATTGATCAAATGATTCACTTCATAGTCTGATAGATCCTTGGTGGAACTTATTAATCGGACGAGAATAAAGATAGAGTCCCATTCTACATGTCAATACTGACAACAATGAAATTTATAGTAAGATGAAAATCCGTTGACTTTTAAAATCGTGAGGGTTCAAGTCCCTCTATCCCCAACTCTACTCCCCCAAAAAGTATGTTTGACGCCTTACCTTTTTTTAGTTATTCAAGAATTCATTATCTTTTTTCATTCATCCTACGCCTTTACAAACTATAATTTCTTTTCTTATTATAGACAAGTCTTGTGGCATATATCATACACGTACAAATGAGAAAAAAAATCGATTTGAATGATTTAGAATCTATATAATTAATTTTTCATTTTAAAACTTAGAAAGTCTTCTTTTCGAAGATCCAAGAAATTCCCGGTATAAAACTTTTTTTATTTACTACTTTTTTTTATTTTTAAGTTTCTTTTAATTGACATAGGCCTAAGTCATCTAGTAAAATGAGGATGATACTTCGGCAATGGCCGGGATAGCTCAGTTGGTAGAGCAGAGGACTGAAAATCCTCGTGTCACCAGTTCAAATCTGGTTCCTGGCATAGGATTGATTAATTTTGATAAGTTTATATTCTTAAAATTAAACATATCTTTAGTAAAAAAGCGCAATCATACCTTATCCCCCTCCCTTTTTTTGTTCATGTTGTAGATCCATCCGTTCAAAAAGAATGTATATTACTGTAATATATAATACATACTCGAAAGGAAAGGTTAAATGAGT